ATACTAGTAGCTTACACTCCAAAGCGCAGTGCTGAAGACACTGAAATGAGACTTATTCTCCAAGTATACCACCAAAGTGTAACGCTACGAGCACGATCCCCCATCACCCAATACACACTTAAACGTTTTGGTCCTAGACTTTTAATTATTTAAAAACAAGACTATACATGCAAGCCTCAGCACCCCAGTGAGAAAGCCTATAGCACACCCGCAAACAGACTTAAGGCATCAGGGACCTCACCCAATGACGCCAAGCCCACGCCACACCCACAAGGGCATGCAGCAGTAACTAACATTTTAAAATGGGCAAACCCAGCCCGACCAAGCAATCGTTTGCCTAGAGCCGGCAAATATCTGTGCCAGCCGCCGCGGCTACACAGAACCGCTCAAAATAACAACTCCGGCACAAAAATGACTAAAATCAAATCTGCCAGCTAAAAACAGAACACATACTGGATCGTCAAACAACACCAACAAGAACACCTAGTTTTAGCCAAGGAAATTTGACTCATTAAAGTCGGAATACAAACCAGGATTAGACACCCTGTTATGCCGAACCCTAACACCACCATGCCAAAAAAGTACAAAAAAATTTAAACTTAAAAGACCTGGCGGTGCCTAAAATCACCCTAGAGGAGCCTGTTTTATAATCGATAATCCACGATAAACCTCACCTGCTCTTGCACGTACTTTCAGCCTATATACCGCCGTCGACAACCCATCTCTTTCAAGAGATGAAGTAAGACATTTAGATTACCCCTAAAACGTCAGGTCAAGGTGTAGCTAATGAGCAGGCAAATTATGAGCTACACTACTTCACAAGCACGGAACTATACACTGAAACACCGTAAAAAAAGAAGGATTTAGCAGTAAGAAAGATAAGTGCGTCTCTCTGAACAAGACATTTAGGCATGCACACACCGCCCGTCACCCCCTTTAAACCTAAGAAGAGGCAAGTCGTAACATGGTAAGCGTACCAGAAGGTGCGCTTGGAAGCAAAAAGTAGCTTATGACTAAAGCATCCGCTTTACAAACGGAAGACGTTACTTTTCAACCTTTTTGAGCCAGAAAAAGCCCAACCAAAAACCCAAAACCCAAACAACTTAACAAAAACATTTTTCAAGAGAAGTAGCTGAGAACGAACCTCAAACTGACGCCCTAGAGAAAGTACTGCAAAGGAAAAACGAAAAACATTAAAATATAAAGCACAAAAAAGCAGAAATAAAAACACGTACCTCTTGCATCACCGTCTAGCAAGACAGACCAAACAAGACGCCACCAAGTATGCCACCCCGAATGTGGGTGAGCTATTATTTAGCAGTCCACTGGGACTAACTCGTTTCTGTAGCAAAAGAATGAGAAGACTTAATAATAGAGGCGAAAAACCTATCGAACCCACCGATAGCTGGTTACCTGATAAATGAATATAAGTTCAACCTTGGATTAACTTCTACAATACAACAAAATCAATACTTCAACCCAAGATTTAGTCCATGAAGGTACAGCTCCATGGACAAGGGGTACAACCCAATATGAAGAGAATATAATAACCACAAACCCGTGGGCCTTAAAACAGCCACCACTAAATATTACGTTATAGTAACCACACTAAAAATACAATTAATTTTACAAAACTCTCAACCCAAACCAGGCTATTCTACCCACATAGAAGAAACCATGCTAAAACCAGTAATAAGAAAAACTCTCTTAGACAAAAGTCATACACACCAGACCAAAAACCACATGAAACTTAGTACACAAATCATCATATAAACTGTAAACCCAACACAGGTTTGTCAAAAGAAAGGCACAAATCTTCAAAAGGAACTCGGCAACCAATCTTTCCAACTGTTTACCAAAAACATAGCCATTAGCCAAACAAATACTAAAGGTACCGCCTGCCCAGTGAGTATTTTACTTAAACGGCCGCGACTAAACGTGCAAAGGTAGCGCAATCACTTGTTCCATAAATAGGGACCCGTATGAACGGCCACATGAGAAAGAAACTGTCTCTTGAAGATAGCCAATGAAACTGATCTGCTTGTTAAAAAGCAAGTATAACCAAGCTAGACAAAAAGACCCTGTGAAACTTAAAACTAAGCATTAAACAAATAATGCCTAACTTTTAGTTGGGGCAACTTAAGAAATACTAAACATCTTAAATACCATAAACCAACAAGTTGAAGCCACTAAACAAAAGATCCGGCACGGCCGACTAACGAACCAAGCTACTCCAGGGATAACAGCGCCAAATTCTTTAAGAGTCCACATCAACAAGAATTCTTACGACCTCGATGTTGGATCAGGGTACCCAAACAGTGCAGAAGCTGTTAACGGTTCGTTTGTTCAACGACTAAGACCCTACGTGATCTGAGTTCAGACCGGAGCAATCCAGGTCGGTCTATATCTGCTATTTATGCCTCATCTAGTACGAAAGGACCGATGAAGCAGAGCCAACCTCACCATAAGGCACTCTAACCACCACGCCCTGAAAAAACTAAAGCGCAAAACAAGTTTTAATCTACAGCCAAAGAAAATGGCTCATATTCGTGGAGCAAGACCAGGACATGCAAGAGTCCTAAACACTCTAATAAGACGTTCAAATCGTCTCACTAATAATGAACTGACTACAAACAACAAACATACTACTAACCTTCGCATCCGCATTAGCAGCAGTAGCCTTCCTAACCCTACTAGAACGAAAAGTAATAAGCACCACACAACAACGAAAAGGCCCAAATAATGTAGGCCCACATGGAATCTTACAGCCAATAGCCGACGGGTTAAAACTTCTAATCAAAGAACCCGTACACCCCACACTTTCATCAAAAACTATATTTATTATTAGCCCAATTTTAGCCCTGACTTTAGCCATACTTATATGAACACCAATACCAATACCAACCCCAATTCTCAACATGAACCTTGGTTTAATCTTCATTATAGCCGTATCTAGCATAATAGTCTTCTCAATCCTATGATCCGGATGATCCTCAAATTCTAAATATTCATTAATCGGCTCACTTCGAGCAGTCGCACAAACACTCTCATACGAAGTAACCCTGGGACTTATTTTAATATGCCTAGCCTCCCAAACAGGGGGATACACCATACAACTATTCTCCACCACCCAAGAACAAACCTGACTAATACTGCCAACCTGACCCCTAGCAATAATATGATTTGTCTCAACCCTAGCGGAAACCAATCGAACACCATTCGATTTAACAGAAGGTGAATCAGAATTAGTGTCAGGATTCAATGTAGAATACACCGCTAGCATATTCGCCATGTTCTTCCTAGCTGAATATTCAAACATCCTAATAATAAATACCCTATCAGCAATCCTATTTATTAGCCCGACATGTAACACACACAACGCATTTACAGCCAACCTGATAATAAAAACAATAATTATCACGAGCTGCTTTGTATGAATCCGAACAGCATACCCACGATTCCGCTACGACCAACTTATGCACCTCCTATGAAAACAATTTTTACCAATAACACTTACTGCATGCCTACTATTCACAACACTCCCACTATCAATTGCTGCTACCCCACCAATCAACTAAATTAAGGGAAAAGGATTTAAACCTTCAACTATAACTCCAAAAATTACCGTATTATCAAATATACTATCCCCTATAGACGTGTGCCCGAGAATAGGGGCTATTTTGATAGAATAGACACAGAGACAAACCCTCTCACTTCTATTAGGATCTGCTACACTAAGCAATTGGGCCCATGCCCCAAAAACGGTTTTTAACCTCCTAATACTGACCACAACACCAATAACCACCACAGGAATTTTTCTAGGAACCGCCACAACCATCTCAACAAACCACTGACTAATAGCATGAATCGGATTAGAAACAAACATACTAGCTATCCTAATAGTAATCGCCAAACCAAAAACAACCCGAGCTACAGAAGCCACAACAAAATATTTCCTAATACAAGCAATTGCATCAATCATAATTCTATTTTCAAGCACAACAAATGCTTGACAGATAGGAACCTGAGACATTACACAACTATACAACAAATACTCATCAACCATCATAGCAGTAGCCCTCGCTACAAAACTAGGCGCTGCCCCAATCCACTTTTGACTACCAGAAGTCATGCAAGGATCATCTTTGATAACAGCACTACTACTATCAACATGACAAAAAATTGCCCCAATAACATTAATATATATAGCCGCTAAAAACATACAACCAGTCATTCTCACAACCATTGGACTCATATCAATACTAATTGGAGGGCTAGGGGGCATCAACCAAACACAACTACGTAAAACCATAGCCTACTCCTCAATCAACAACACAGGATGAACCCTACTAATCATGCCAATTTCCCCAAATATTGCTATATTAAACATATTCATTTACATAAACACCACCATTCCCACATTCCTCATCATAATAAAATCCTCTACCAAAACATTACGAGATCTAACAGGAATATGAACTACATCACCAATCTTCCCGCACATAATAGCCCTACTAATACTATCAACCAGCGGCCTCCCACCACTAACAGGTTTTATCCCAAAACTAATAATCCTTAACGAACTTCTCCAACAAAAAATAGTAACAATGGCCACAATCGCAGCATTAATGTCACTACTTAGCCTAGTGTTTTACCTTCGAATTACATACCTATCAATAATACTTACCCCCCCAACAACCTCATCAGCATCAATAAAATGACGACACACCAACTACCAACCTGCCTTAACATCATGCCTCATCCCAACAGCACTAACAACCCTACTAATCGCCCCAGCCATCCCACTTAGACAGGAATTTAGGATTACTATTAAACCGGATACTTTCAACGTAACAAAAAAGAGCGCAAGCTCTTAATTCCTGTAAGACTTATAGGCTCCCCTATATCATCTGAATGCAACCCAGACATTTTAACTAAACTAAAGCCTACGGAACCGATGGGCCTTGATCCCACAAAAAATAGTTAACAGCTATCTGCCCAATCCAGCGGGCATCAGTTCGCCTAACTTAAAAATAAAAGTTAGGCCTATGAAAAAACTTCTAATCTAAATTTGCACTTTAGGGGTTGTTAGGCCTGGAAAGGGGAGAAGTTCTCCATAGGTGGAATTACAAGCCACCGCCTGCCTTCGGCCACCTTCCCATGTCAAAAGTAACACGGTGACTCTTCTCAACAAACCACAAAGATATCGGAACCCTATATTTTTTATTCGGCACATTCGCTGGATTAGTGGGGTCTGCAGTAAGCCTTATAGTACGCACACAACTAGCCCAACCGGGCCAACACACCAACGACACACTATACAACACTTTTATTACACTTCATGCATTCATTATGATTTTCTTTATGGTAATACCTATCATAATCGGCGGGTTCGGCAACTGACTGGTTCCAATAATACTTGGAGCCCCAGACATAGCATTCCCACGAATAAATAACATAAGCTTCTGACTACTGCCCCCCGCATTTTTTCTCCTTTTAACCGCATCAAAACTAGGAGAAGGGGTGGGCACTGGATGAACCATCTATCCCCCATTGTCAGGAAATATAGCACATTCAGGCCCCTCCACGGACATAGCTATTTTTGCACTGCACCTCGCAGGTGCATCCTCAATCTTAGGGGCAATCAACTTCATCACAACCTGTATTAACATAAGCCCACACTCTATAACCCCACTAAATTGACCACTTTTTGTATGATCCGTTTTCCTCACCGCCATCCTACTCCTTTTAGCAATCCCTGTGCTTGCAGCAGCTATCACAATACTACTAACCGACCGAAACCTAAATACAGCATTCTTTGACCCAGCAGGAGGGGGAGACCCAATTTTGTTCCAACACCTATTCTGATTCTTCGGACACCCAGAAGTATATATTTTAATCCTACCTGGATTTGGCATCATTTCACATATTATCACCCACTACACCGGAAAAAAAGAACCATTCGGATACCACAGCATAGTGTGAGCTATGCTCGCTATTACAACCCTGGGATTTGTTGTGTGAGCACACCATATATTCACAGTTGGACTTGACATTGACACACGAGCATACTTCTCAGCAGCCACCATAACCATTGCTGTTCCAACTGGAATCAAAGTATTTAGCTGATCTGCCACAATGTTTGGAGGCAAAACCAAATGAGACGTACCAATACTTTGAGCAACAGGATTCATCTGCCTATTCACAATTGGAGGCTTAACAGGAATCATACTCTCAAACTCCTCCCTTGACACACTTTTACACGATACATACTATGTAGTTGCCCACTTCCACTACGTACTGTCTATGGGCGCAGTATTTGCTATCATGGCCGGAATTGTTTATTGACTCCCTGTACTAACAGGGGCCACCCTAAACCAACAACTAGCTAAAACCCAATTCTGAATTATATTTACAGGAGTAAATATCACATTTTTTCCCCAACACATACTCGGCCTAGCAGGCATACCCCGACGATATTCTGATTTCCCAGATACATACACAATTTGAAATAACATGTCTTCACTAGGATCCGTTATCTCAATAATAGGAGCAATTATATTTATTGGCCTAATTTGAGAAGCCCTTTCTAAAAAACAAAAGACGCCATCAACTCAAAATGACAAAAAGCCCCAAGAATGAACACAGGGGTGCCCACCACCAAACCATACTTTCACTACCACACCCATAGTAACAACTCAAGAAAGGGAGGACTCGAACCTCCTAAAAATGGTTTCAAGCCAACCGCAATCCTATAGCCTCTATTCTTTCCTTGGGCTTTAGTATAATAATTACATAACCCTGTCAGAGTTAAAATACAGACCCACCTGTAAGCCCTAATGTCAGAACCAGTACAAACCTCACTATTAGACGCACTATCCCCAATAATAGAAGAATTTTTGTTCTTTTACGACTACACCATATCAATAATTGTCTCAATTGGACTAACAGTATTATGCACTCTAACCCTAATCACAACAACAAAACTATATGACATCTCCGCAACAGATGCAAACCACTTAGAGTTTATATGAACACTACTCCCGGTCTTAGTACTCACTTTTATTGCCACACCCTCAATACGAACACTATACTTACTAGAAGACCTAGAACCCCCACATATTACAATTAAAACAATGGGCCACCAATGATACTGAAGCTATGAATACTCTGATTACGACAACACAACATTCGATTCTTACATAACAAAAGAACAAGACCTTAAAAAAGGCTCACCACGACTACTAGAAGTAGACTACCGAATAGCATTCCCAATAAAATCCACCATTCGACTCCTTGTCTCATCAACAGACGTTCTTCATTCATGAACAGTCCCCTCCTTAGGGGTAAAAGCAGACGCTTGCCCAGGACGACTTAACCAACTTACATTTACAGCATTACGCCCAGGCGTATTCTACGGACAATGCTCAGAAATCTGCGGCCCATACCATAGCTTCATACCAATCGCAACTGAATCAATACCAGTAAAAAACTTCGAAAAATGAATTAACACGCTACAGGCCCACTAGGAAGCTTGCTAAGCACTAGCCTTTTAAGCTAAAGAAGAGACCTTAAGACTCCCCAGTGACATGCCGCAGCTGGATATAACAAACTGATTTCAGGTATTTATGTTTACATGACTTACACTTATAGTACTCCTATCTAAAACTTCCAACGTAAAATTTGTAACTAAACCAACTAAATTAGAAATAAAAATAAAAACACAAACCCCCCCATGATAACAAACTTATTTGATCAATTTACACCACCCCAAGCACTTGGGTTCAAACTTACACTAATCACAATACTTTTCCCAATCTTACTATCCCCATGAACGACCAACCGACTCTACACAGATCGAGTCACCTCTATCACCAAATGAACATTCAAAATAGCCACAAAACACTTTACATCTCTTATCCCGGCCAAAGGTCAAAAATGATCCATAATCCTAATATCAACATTTTTCCTACTACTTACACTAAATATTTTAGGCCTCCTTCCATACACCTTCACCCCAACTGCCCATCTATCTATAAACCTAGCCATAGCAATCCCTCTATGACTAGGAACAGTACTTACTGGGATTATCTCACAACCAACAACATCTTTAGCTCATATACTACCAATAGGCACACCAACACCCCTCATCCCCATTCTTGTAGTTATTGAATTTATCAGCCTCATAATACGGCCCTTAGCACTAGGAGTACGACTTACTGCCAACATTACAGCAGGCCATCTATTACTCCAACTAACCTCAACAGCCACACTTGCAACAATTAACACAATACCAACCCTCTTTCTTCTACCATCATGCCTACTTTTTCTTTTAACTACACTAGAAATAGCAGTAGCAATAATTCAAGCCTACGTGTTCACCCTACTTCTATGCCTCTACCTAGAAGAAAATACATATGACCAATCAAAACCACCCGTTCCACATAGTAAACCCCAGCCCATGACCAATCCTCGCTGCACTAGCAGCTTTCAACACTGCCCTAGGACTAACAGCATGATTCCACATAAAATCAACATACAGCTTAATCTCTGGACTACTCGCCATCACACTAACCTCATATCAATGATGACGCGACATCGTACGAGAAGGAACATACCAAGGCCATCACACATATATCGTACAACAGGGCTTACGATACGGCATAATCCTTTTCATCTCATCAGAATTACTATTCTTCTTTGGCTTCTTCTGAACATTTTTTTTCCTAAGCACAAACCCCTCCCCAGACATTGGCATACAATGACCACCAAAAGGAATCGCCCCCCTTGACCCATTTCAAGTGCCACTGCTAAACACTATGGTCCTCTTAGCCTCCGGAATAACAGTAACATGAGCACATCACGCCCTCATAGAAGGAAGTCGAAATAAAACCATTACAGCCCTATCCATAACAATCCTCTTGGGGGTATTCTTCACTTTACTACAAGCCATAGAATACCACGAAGCCCCCTTCACAATATCCGATGGAGCCTACGGATCAATCTTCTTCTTAGCCACAGGATTTCACGGATTACACGTAATTATTGGCACTACATTTCTAACCATCTGCCTAGTACGACAATGCCAATATCACTTCACAACCACCCACCACTTCGGATTTGAAGCCGCCGCCTGATACTGACACTTTGTTGATATAGTATGGCTTTTCCTATTTACATCAATCTACTGATGAGGGTCTTATCACTTTAGTATAAAAATTACAGGTGGCTTCCAACCACCAAATCTTATTGTAAGATGTGATAATTAACTTAACCCTAACCACAGCTTCAACCATAGCATTCCCGCTTGCCCTAATTATCCTCAACCACTTAATTACATCAAATAACCAAAACTTAGAAAAACTCTCCCCCTATGAATGTGGTTTTTCCCCACTCGAAAACGCACGACTCCCATTCTCCCTACAATTCTTCTTAATCGCAATTTTCTTCTTACTTTTCGACCTAGAAATCGCGCTCCTACTCCCAGTGCCATGAGGATTAAATAATACCACCCTAATATGAATACTAACCCTAATTATCCTACTTACACTAGGACTACTTTATGAATGAAGCCAAGGGGCCCTAGATTGAGCAAAATAAGAGATTAGTTTAATTAAAACAGCTAACTTCGAACTAGCAAACTTAGATACCCTAAATCTCTAAACATGCACTTACACTTTACCCTAACAACAACTATTTTTATGAGCCTTATTGGCATCTCAACAAACCAACTTCACTTAATATCAACCCTCTTAAGCATCGAAGCAATAACCCTCATTTTATTTTTACTTATAACACTACCACCGCTTAGCTGCACAAACATGACAATGATCCCAGTCATTTTAATGGCACTAGGAGCATGCGAAGCAAGTGCGGGACTAACATTAATAACAATCACCAAACAAAAAAACGCAACCGACCACATAACAAACCTAAACCTTCTAAAATGCTAAAAGTCCTAGCCCCAACCCTAATACTAATCCCAATATCTCTTTTGGTTAAAAAAAACACCATATTTACCCACATTACACTTTTTACCATAATTAATGCCCTAATAGCCACCCAACTCCTACACCCCCCTAAACTCCTGAATCAATACTTCTTCATTGATAAAACTTCTTCCCCACTAATCGTCCTATCGTATTGACTAACACCAATAATAATTTTGGCAAGCCAGAATCACCTTAAAAAAGAACCAACTAACCGAAAACGCAGCTTTCTATTGAACCTGATACTTCTACAAACACTGCTAACAATAACACTATCAGCCAGCAACACTCTACTATTTTACACCCTATTCGAAGCAACACTCATCCCCACCCTAATTATTATCACCCGATGAGGAAGCCAGCCAAAACGACTAAAAGCAGGAACCTACTTTATTTTTTACACACTAATTGGATCCCTACCACTACTAATCGCAATCTTATTTTTAGCCAACCAAGGACACTCAAACTTTCTCCTCTACCCAACCAATAAGACAACCACACATCCAACTACAAATAACATTCTATGGATTTCGTGCATACTAGCATTCCTAACAAAAATACCCCTATACGGGCTTCATCTATGATTACCAAAAGCCCACGTAGAAGCCCCAATCGCTGGATCAATACTACTAGCAGCAATTCTACTAAAATTAGGCGGATATGGCATCATCCGACTACACCCTATTAACACAGAAAACGTCTGACTCATTTACCCCGTAGTTGCCCTCTCCCTATGAGGAATCGTTATAACAGGCATAACCTGCATACGAAAAACCGATTTAAAAGCACTAATCGCATACTCTTCAGTCAGCCACATAGGATTAGTAACCTCCGCCACCCTAATTCAAACCCCAAATAGCATCACCGCCGCTGTTACAATAATGATCGCCCACGGCCTCACATCCTCAATATTATTTTGCCTTGCAAATATACTTTACGAACGCACTAACACACGAACCACCCTCTCCATACGGAGCACCCACAGCCTTACACCAACTATAACCAACTTCTGACTAATTGCAAGCCTAACTAACCTTGCCCTACCACCAACAATCAACTTTATTGGAGAAATCCAAATCATGACATCCCTCTTCAATTGATCACCAATTACTATTATTTTAACTGCTACAGGAACAGTTATTTCTGCAATCTACTCCCTACAAATATACTCCAACACCCAACAAGGACACCCCTCACCAAATTTAAAAAACATCTACCCAATACAAACACGAGAACTATTAATTCTAACAATACACACAATCCCAATTGTACTTCTAACGATTGACCCTAAATCAATCTGCTAAGCTAGGATAGTTTAACAAAAACATTAGGCTGTGACTCTAATAATAGAACTTATGTTCTTCCTGGCCAAGAAGCCCACGTTAGAACTGCTAACTCCAACACCTGAGCCTAATACCTCAGACTTCTTACTTTTAAAGGAAAATAGCTATCCAATGGTCTTAGGAGCCACAACTCTTGGTGCAACTCCAAGTTAAAGTTCATGCTTGAACTGTTAACACTTACCACACTACTAATAACAACCCTTCTACTATTATTACCTCTTCTTATAAAACCCCTAAAAAACAAAATCCCACTAATAGTAAAAATAGCATTCTTTATATCAATTATCCCAACAACCATGATTATAAAAATACACATACAAACCATCAACATCTCTCTACCCACAACAAACATAGGAACCCTAAACATAACAATACTAATCAATAAAAATTTGACCCTGTTTTTACCCATCGCCCTCCTAGTCACATGATCAATTATACAATTCTCAACATGATACATAACAAATGAACCAACAAATAAGTTTCAAAAACTCCTTTTAATTTTCCTAATCTCCATACTAATCCTAGTATCCTCTGGAAACCTAATGCAACTAATAGTAGGCTGAGAAGGAGTAGGAATCCTATCCTTCATATTAATTAACTGATGATCAGGACGAACTAACGCCAATTCGGCAGCCTTACAAGCAATTATTTACAACCGAATTGGAGACACAGGACTCATTTTAGTCTTAGTAACAACCCTGTCAGATCTAGGTACATGAAACATACTACCAATTCTTTCATCCCCAACAAAAAACACACTAATTACGCTAGGCCTAATCCTAGCCGCAACAGGAAAATCAGCCCAATTTTTTATACACATATGACTTCCCTCAGCAATAGAAGGCCCAACCCCTGTATCAGCACTACTTCACTCAAGCACAATGGTAGTTGCAGGAGTTTATCTCCTAGCACACATACATCCAGCCATAAACACAAATCTTACAACAACAACATGTTTATTCCTAGGTACAGCAACATCTATTTACTCCGCCGCATGCGCAATCTCCCAAAATGACATCAAAAAAATCATCGCCTTCTCCACTTCAAGCCAACTTGGCCTCATAATAGTAGCAATTGGAATTAACCAGCCAAATTTAGCCATTTTCCATATAGTCACGCACGCCACATTCAAATCATCTATATTCCTATGCTCTGGCTCAATCATCCACAACACATCAAACGAACAGGACATTCGAAAAACAAACTGCATTAAAACCACTCTTCCAATCACATCAACACTTATAACCATAAATGGACTGGCCTTAGCTGGCGTACCATTTCTATCTGGATTTTTCTCCAAAGACATAATCGTAGAAACCCTGCTCTCAACACACAACAACGCTTGAGCCCTAAACACAACAATAATCGCTACAACTATAACATCCTCCTACACCATACGAATAATCATCTACATAACAAAAAAATTTTATAACGGAACCCCCGTTATAAAACAACACGAAAATAGCAGTGAACAAATCATGCCACTAATTCGATTAACCACAGCGGCCATTATCTTAGGAGCCGGACTAACACTTACAATCACCCTCTCCCAAAAAACAATAAACCAACCATTAAAACTTTTACCACTTTTAGCAATTATTACTGGTACATACCTTGCAACCAACCTCACAGCTAAACCTAAAACCAAAACAGACAAAAGCCTAAAATTCATAAACCAACTAGCATTCTACAACATCACCCACCGATCCATACCACTAACAATCTTACGCCTTTCATACAAAATAACCACCCAATTAACAGACCTAATTTGGCTAGAAAAGATCGCCCCAATAACTATTGACAAAAGTAATCAAATCTTAACAACCACCATCTCCACCCAAAAAGGACAAATAAAAAATTATTTCATCTTACTCTTAATAACACTTTCACTAAGCCTACTTTGTTTTCTGAGAAACAAATGAAATACCCCGAACCAACTCAAGAACAACAATTAAAGTTAATAACAAACCAAACCCAACAAACAAAAGATTATAACCCCCAGAAGTATACAGCAAGGGAACCCCCAAAAAGTCAGAACCAAAATGGCAGTTTAATCAAAATCCACCATCACCAAAATAAGTATTACCTAATTCAAACTGTGCCACAATAACAAAGAAAACAATAAACACTAACACAAAACGACCAACAAACACACCAGGATACAAATCTACACACAAAGAAACAGAGTAGGCAAACACTACTAATATCCCCCCCAAATAAACCATAAACAAAATCAAAGCAGGAAATGAAGACCCCATCTCAGCCACAATTACACATCCAATCCCAGAGGCCAAAACTAAAAACAAACTCCCAAAACAAGGAGAGGGATTAGAAACCACCCCTACAACACCAACAAAAAAAGCAATACTTACTAATAAAACAAAATACATTATTTCTACTGACATATTAAACCAGACCTTTGACATGAAAAATCAATGTTGTTATTCAACTATAGAAACTATGACCCAACACAAAACTAACCAAGACAACACTATAAACCTCCCGTCCCCCACAAACATTTCAATTCAATGAAACTTCGGATCCCTACTTGGAATATTCCTAGCGATTCAAATAATTTCAGGGACATTACTAGCTATCAACTTTACAGCAAGCACATCAACTGCTTTCGACTCATTAATACACATTCTACGAGATGTAAACTACGGATGACTCTTACAAAATACACACGCATATGGTGCCTCAATATTCTTTATTTGCATATATATTCACATCGCACGTGGCATCTACTATGGATCCTACTTCCTTAAAAAAACATGGTACATTGGCATCACCATATTACTACTTACCATAATAACAGCATTCATAGGATACGTCCTTCCATGAGGACAAATATCATTCTGAGCCGCAACAGTTATTACAAGCATGCTTTCAACAGTACCATACATTGGCCTCCCAATCATCCAATGAGTTTGAGGGGGATTCTCAGTGGAAAATCCAACCCTAACACGCTTCTTCACACTCCATGTAATTATCCCATTCTTGATCTTCGGCCTTATAATAATTCACCTTGCACTACTGCATGAAACAGGGTCAAATAACCCAACCGGATTGGCATCAAAATACGACATAGTCCCATTCCACCCCTATTTTACCTACAAAGACATCCTCGGAGCATCTATAGCACTTATAGTACTAAGTATTATTGTACTAATTACACCAAACTTATTTGCTGAACCCGAAAATTTTCGCCAAGCAACTGCACTGACCACACCATCGCACATCAAACCAGAATGATACTTTCTATTCGCTTATACCATCCTTCGATCAACCCCAAGCAAACTTGGCGGGACACTAGCCCTTTTATCTTCAATTTTAATTCTCCTCATCCTCCCCTTAACCCACATATCCAAGCAACGAACAATAGCTTGACGCCCTGTCTCCCAAGTAATGTTTTGAACCATAGTATCCAACATCATAGTCCTAACCTGAGTGGGCGCACAACCAGTGCGATACCCATTAATTCAATTAGGCCAAATTGCATCCTTACTCTACTTCCTAATATTAATTGTTATCCTCCCAGTAATCTCTTCCACAGAAGACAAAATCCTTTACAAAAAATGCCCAAGGTAGCTTAACATTAAAGCATTAGTTTTGTAAACTAAAAATGGGATATACCCCCTGAGCTTAATCTTTTAATCCACCCCATAAATCCCATCTACCTCTGCAAACCAAAAATTTTAAAGCTCTCGATGGAACCCCCCCCTACCCCCCCCAAAACACATTCCTAAATTTCAGTCAAATTTAAAAACACAAATGTCAATTTTTAAAATTTACTTTATTTATGTATACAGTACATATTATGCTCGTCCTCATACACAACCACCAGCCCAATTCCACGCCTTCCATAAATTTCAGAACACCAGATTTAATGCTGTTTTTTTTTCTCCAAAATTTTTTGATGATTATTCTATGTGTAACGAACATTAAAAGGCCGCACCTCATGAATATCCTCAATTTCTATTAAAATCATAATAAAACATGAGGACATACTCTAATTAGAGTACATAAAATTTTTTACCACATGAATATTTAAATCCAAAATACTGCTTGCATTACATTTTCCTTGGTCCTAAAATTAGTGTTACCTTAATATGACACCTCACGAGAGACCCTCAACCGGGTGGTCCAGAATTAAACATCCCTAGTTTCAAGGACTTTATATTACGACTGCCATATTATGCTCTTTAAGAGGCCTCTCTCGTCTCTTTCCAGCGCCCTAAGTCTAGACCGGCTAACTGTGCTTTTTAAGAGGCCTGGGGTGTAATATGCTGAGGGCTCCACATAATGTCCGTGATCGCGGCATTTTAGTCGTAGCTACCGACAACTGGTAGTTTTTTTTATCTCTTTCCCTTCACCCGCATGTCAAGTGGTGGTATTCGCATATTTAACCTCAATGCCCATTCACCTTATTCTCTCTCCTCATCTCCTCCAGCGGATAATTTCTTTCCATGTTCGGTGGACATACAATCAATTTTACCTAACTTTATAACAGTTGTTAATCTTCCCTCGAGTAAAAATCAAAATTTTGCATGAATATCTTTCTATTTTTTAAAAAAATTATCATTTTTGCCCTGAGATTTCCCACATGAACAAAAAAAACTTTGCAATTTTTTAAAAAAATGACCGAATTTAACGAGTAACAAAATTTTTTAGACAATCAAACAAACGAACGAACGAACAAACAAAAAAACACCTTTAAAAACCCAATAAAATTGAACATCAAACAACTTGTTCGTTAATAAAACTAAACGACAAAAAACCCAAAAATTTTTCATCAAAAGAGGTTGTTCAAACCAAAGCTGGCCCCCAAAGTCAGCATTTTTTTATTAAATTATCTTTTGATGTCAATAAACTTTTAAGCCAAAAA